ATAAATATGGAGAGATTCAACTCTAGGGCTATTCATATATAAACTATAGCTATCTATATATACATCTGTCTTGTCTCTCCTTTATTACAGCCCTATTCTGGACAGCACATGTCATGCTCGAGCAGAGTTGCTATTCAATAAAAAATTGTAAAAATAAAATGTAAGCATGATAATTTACTGAAAATTACTTAATGGACATCGTATACAGATAAGTTACCCGATTAGAGAATATTGTGTACCAATTTCTGCTCTGAGATTTATATATACCCAGAATTGCTCTTATAATTGAAATTACAAAGTCATTTTTTTTTCAATAAAAAAACCAATACTGATTGTCTCCATTTTGATTTTCTTATATCATTAAGGAGGCACAATTGGAGATTCGAATTTACGAATCATTCATGAATTAATAGTTAACGGTTCCAGTTTGTTCTCAATTTTTTCTTTTGTGACTGAAAAATCCAAATTTTGTTTTTCGCTAGAACAAAGTAAGGGCATTTTTTAGAGACTTTGTAGTTTTAAGATACTATACAATCAATCGAAAGGTTGGATCCAACCCAAACAAAAAGGATTTTTTTTTTCGAAAAGGGAATTAAGGAAAACGGGATTAAGATTCAAAATACAAGTTCAATAAAAAAGAAGGCAAGGTTTTTTTCATAGATTTTGATTTTGTATCATTTTGGCGGCATGGCCGAGCGGTAAGGCGGGGGACTGCAAATCCTTTTTCCCCAGTTCAAATCCGGGTGTCGCCTAATCACCAAAAGAATCGACATAGCTTCTTCTATTATTCTATTATTTAACTTAATTGAATTATTAAAGTTAATGAAGGGCCGCAAAATAAAGAATATATTTTTCTTTTTTCTACATACTAGTAGCATTTCTGTGATACTTACAAGAGGATCATCACATATTTTGCTTGTGCTTAATCTTTTCTGATTCTACTCGAAATCTTATTAGACCCTCTTATAAGTTATAATTATAAGAGGATTTATTGAATTGTTTCATCAACGATGTTAGGTCAGAATTACTTTTTGACTCTGCGCCAGTGATTCCACTATTATTTATTAGTGAACAATAATTCAACAATTCCGTCATAGAGATAGGGGACATAATTCACATGGATATAGTAAATCTCGCTTGGGCTGCTTTAATGGTAGTCTTTACATTTTCCCTTTCACTCGTAGTATGGGGAAGAAGTGGACTCTAGAAGTACTACTAATTCGAATTTAATTGACTTTAGGAATTAAACTCTATCCATTTTTTTTTTCTAAATCGTTCAGTTCCGAAAAGCTTTGTTTAGTTGAAATTTCAATATTTCAACACTATTTCAATTTAAAATTCTATTTTTAAATTGAAATAGAAAAAATCCAGATTTAAAAATTCTCTTGGGGTTTTCATTTAGTGTAATAATCGAGTTTAGGAATAATATTATAGTAATCTTTCAATCAAACAAATATTTCAATTATTTCCGTGTTCGCATTTCGAAAGTTAAAAAAAAAAACAAAGTAAAAGAAATCAAAATGTTACTAAATTCAATTTAGTACAACTGAATTCTTGTTTCTATTTCGATGAACCGACTCTTCCAAAAATTAGATACTGGGCCGTGAGGAAGAGTCACATTTTTTTTATTTTATTTATTATTATTCTATTATTCAAATAGTTCGGAACCAACACAGACATAGTAGTTGTCTAACGAGATAACTCAAATATTGCCCACTTCCTGTTTATTTTAATAGTCAATTTTTAGAAATTTGATTTATTTTATGTTGTGCTTATTTTATTGAATTCACTGTTCAAACATTAAAAATCAACGAAGTTTACTAATCCTTACCCCCCCTTTTTTTAATCCCAAGAAGTTCCCACGGATCATCTGTCAACTAATCGATCAATGACTTCTTCGAATGACTTCTTCGTCGGAATGCTAATAAAAAGATTACTTTATTTTTTATTTTTGTTTATTATACCCATTGAGAAGTTTATTGATTCTTTTTATCGAGATTCGTATTGAAACTAATCAGCAATCCAGGAATTAGAATCGTACAAGGTGCTTTTCGATCATTTCAAATTGGATCATTTCAAATTGATTGAAATCAACACAAATTAAATACAAGACAGATGGATAAAGTAAATAAATAGAATTGGGAGGGGACGCTATAATACATTATGACACCATATACATTATATATAATAGAATTATATCGATATTGATATTATAGTATCGAATAGATAGAAATATGGCGGTACTATATGTAGATTGATCTCTATTAAATCAACCTGGATTACAATCCACCCTTATACACTACCAATAGTATGGTAGAAAGATTCGGATATCTCTTTCTACCATACTATCGTATTTCATCGAATACGGCAAATTCTAACCTGTCCATTTCATTTAAGACACAAAATTTGAATACCCATTCTTCTCTTCAATTAATGATAAGAAGGAAAAAGTCAAGTTTAATTCAAATTAATCGCCTTGGCTGACTGTTTTTACGTATATTATAAGTAAAAAAGCAGTAGGAACTAGAATAAACAGTGCAGTAGCAATAAATGCGAGAATATTTACTTCCATAATCCCATTGTTTCATTTTTCTTTAATTCGCAATAACTCGAATTTGCAATAACTCGGGAGGTAATCCCATAGAGATAATAAATCTTTCGCTTCTAAATTCAATGGTATGAATTACATCTCGATGATATCGAATCAGATCAATATCATGAATAACAATATCTGCACTATCAAATCAACTCATCGTCAAGAATTGAATAGTATAACATAGGAGGATCTTTTATCCATACCGAACTCAAAATTGATTTCTGATTCAACTAATAATTCTTTTTTTATGTATTTATCATTCTTTTCCATTCTTTCTTTTATATAACTTACCCCCCCTCTTTGTTTTGTCCAAGCATCTGATGAAGTATCATCGAACCGCACTTACACTTACCACGGATTCTAAACAACCCCCAACAAACAATAGAAGCTAAATGAAAAAACAGGAAGGAGTTAAGTCTCTTTTTGACTGATCTAATCTTGTTGGAAAACAAAAGAAGGATGATAAAGACGAGTACAAGTTTTGGTATAAAAAAATCGAATATTCCATAAAATTCACTATTTTTTTTATCTAAAAATTTTTTATGTTTGTTCCTTCAAGGAAACCCCTTAATAAAATAAAAAAAGCGACCCCTGAAAGTCTTCTATTACATTACAATAACTCTGTTTTACAATAACTCTGTTTAAAGTTATTTTATATCATACAAATTACTTTTATCTATGTACTTCCGTGAAACATGTGAAACATGAAACATATAGTACTGGGCAGATCAGAAGTAGTCGAAAAAGCCATACCCAGTACAGTATAGTATCTTTTGGAATCCTCAATCTGATACTAACAATAATTGTACGAATCCACATATGTCTATCTCCCATCAATCAAATCAGTACTAGTCAAAGAAATGGAAATTCCCTCGTTGATGATAAACATTGATGATAAATGTGAAATAAAATAGAAAATAAAGAAGAGAGACTCCCGTTGGGAATGAAATTAGACTTAACTTTCACAAAAAATAGATAATGAAATTTCTCTATTTTTTTAGTGGATCCATCGGGACTGACGGGGCTCGAACCCGCAGCTTCCGCCTTGACAGGGCGGTGCTCTGACCAATTGAACTACAATCCCAAGTAAATACCATAAAAATAAAGTATTTTGTATTATTGTATTAAAGTATAGAGTATACATATTTTTATGATTTTATTCTAACCTTGTCAATTTAGAATTTAGATTCAAATTGGCGCAAGTGATATATTGATACCCATATAGGTATGCGCTTTAGTGAGAACGACCCGGATTACTAGTAATCCTTTCGTTATTACCCCCAAAATTGGATATTTACCAATGTTTTTCTTTTCCCCTTTCCTTAGATTTTACTTTATACTTACAAATACTGATATGAATCTAGATCATTATGAAGATCCGAAATTGTTGGAAAAATAGAGTATCTAAATATTGGTGTAAATATATCAGAGAAGAAAGTTTATCTTACGTATTGGTGGGTCGGGCATTTCTGGAGAGCACAAAACGGGTTATATTATTCCATTTCATGGTAGATCGGCGAATTTTTGGGCCGAGCTGGATTTGAACCAGCGTAGACATATTGCCAACGAATTTACAGTCCGTCCCCATTAACCGCTCGGGCATCGACCCAGGAAGAAGAAATTCCAGGCTTATTAATAATCCACGATCAACTTCCTTTCGTAGTACCCTACCCCCAGGGGAAGTCGAATCCCCGCTGCCTCCTTGAAAGAGAGATGTCCTGAACCACTAGACGATGGGGGCATACCATACTTGCACGACCACCATCATACTATGCTCATAGTATGAATAGTTTTTTTAAATTGTCAATATAATGTAATGGTATGACTCGATACGGAGGATCTTTCCATCTTTCACGACTCTCTAGCACTTTTTCCGCCAATAATTTTGTTCATAATTTAGTTTAGAGGTTATGCCAAATTGATTTATCAATCATTCAATGAAATACGTTGGATCTGTGTTAAATTCGTGGGTACATGTATTATTTCATTATGAGGTCAATTAGGATCTGAAACAATTCAATTGTATTGAGCAAATCCCATATCAATAAACCGTTTTATTTTACCTATATTCACTACTATTATCCTCTCCTAGAATGAAATTTAATGGATAAGTAAAATTTATCATTTCTGAATGAACCTTTATGTGTATAAGATATATATATGTATTAGATGTACATATATTATAATAAGTATATATACTAAACTCATGGTGGCTACTGACTTTATTCAGGAATTGAATCAAACAAGCCCTTTTAACTCAGTGGTAGAGTAACGCCATGGTAAGGCGTAAGTCATCGGTTCAAATCCGATAAGGGGCTTTTTTTTTTAATAAAAAAAACCTGGCGATACTATTCCTATTTGAAGTAGGAATAAAGAAGTAGGAATAAAGTTTTTGTTTTTATTA